GCTAGGATAACGGATGCAAAGAAGAACAAAAGCCCTTGTACGCGCAGTGGGTCTTGAAGTACTATTTCGGCATCTCCTTGACCAAATCCACCCACATTAGGATTACTCGTTAATGGTTGATCAAGTTTGATAGATTCACCCTCTGAAACAAGAAGCTCCGGCCCTGGCGGGATAATATCAATCACTTCACGTCCATCCGAGGCATCCGCTATGTTTATTTCGTATCCGCCCTTTTCTTTTCGTACAATTTTCTTTACTATACCTGCTGCTGTGGCATTATAAACTGTATTATTACTCTTGCTGCCATCAGGATAAATCTGACCCCTTCCCCTGTTACCACCTACATATATCGGATATTTTAAGAAGTGAACATCTTTCTTAGTGTCAGGGTCCGGGGAAAGAATAGGAAAGGTAATTTCACTATATTTTTGCCCAGGAACAGGACCTATCACAAGAATATTTTTTTTATTGGGGCGATAGCTCTGAAAAGAAAGATTTCCTATCTTTTCTTTCATCCCTGGAGAAATACGATCGGGGGGGGCTAATTCAAATCCATCAGGTAAAATAAGAACAGCCCCCACATTCAAACCCCCCTTTTTGCCATTAGCAAGAACTTGTTTTAATTGCATATCATAAGGAATTCGAACAACTGCTTCAAATACAGTATCCGGAAGGACTGCTTGTGGAACTTCAATATCCACGGGCTTATTGGCTAAATGGCAATTGGCACATACAATACGTCCAGTTGCTTCTCGTGGATTTTCATAACCTTGCTGTGCGAAAATGGGATATGCATTCGAAATGGATGACCGAGTTATTATATATATCACGAGCGAGATGGAAATGGATCGAGTAATCTGTTCTTTTATCCAAGAAAAGGTATTTATAGTTTGCATGGTCCAACCATTGATTCCGAAAATTTCTACAATAAATTTGGTAGGTTGCTAATAGAGTTCCCTATCCATGAGTCTGCTATTTACTTTAACTGAAAACGAAATTTAATAAAAAAAGATTACTGGAATATAGGAGGAACTCCCTGCCTTAGACGGGTAGAAATAGAAAGAGGGGGTACAATTGGTAATGCTTTGATTATGTACAAAGCAACATTCGAATTAAAAACTCGAATTGGATTTCTATCCGTATACCCCTTTTCTTCTTTTCAGTCATTCATTGAATGATAAATCACTACAAGTGATGGGGATACACGATTTAAAGAACGGAAAATCCAATATTTTAAAAATGTATCTAGAATGACTGGAAAAGTGGAAACAAGACTCGATATAATTTGATCGTTATGGGCAAATCCAAAATCTTTGTAGATAGAGCTAATCAGTAGTTCCCAACCTTGGGGCGAATGAAATCCGATACATAAATCGGTTACTAAAAGAATAGAAAAAGCTTTTATTGTGTCGCTTAAGTTATATAGGAATTCCTGAACCCAAGAGTTAAGAAGAATAAGTTCTTTATTTCCCAGAATGGAATAACCGCCTAGAATAAGGAAACAGATTAAATTTATCGAGAAGTGCAAAATCATATGGATACAATCTTCATTGTACGTCTTGATCAATTGAATCGTTTCATTGTGGATTCCTATCCGAAGTTTTTGTAGATGTGTTTCCGGGCATTCCTTTATCATTTCGTCCAACAAGCGGAGCTCCTCGAATTCGATCCATTTTTCGCGAAGATTTTTTTCTTGAATATCATTCAAAAAAGTTTCAGATTGCTTAGTATTCCACCAAGTAGTAACCCAAGATTCCAGACTTTTTTGAAATGATAGATAGATACACCAGGGTAAAAAGACTATAGATACAAAATATAGAAAAGGAATAAATGGTTTCTTTTTTTCCATTTTTTTTTCCTCTATAAATATAAATGAATTGTTAATGAACCCACCGGGTATTCGTCGAAAGCAATTCCTTCCTTTCGACGAATACCCAGCAGAGCCATTTCGTTTTTTTCAATTAATGAATATTCTTTTATTTTGATTTCAAGATGAAAGAATTCACTTTCTACCAAATATTTCCAAAAATTGAACAAATTAACCATAGCACAAAAAAAGACTTTAAGGCTTAAATGTAATAATAAAAATAGGTGACAAAACACGACAGAATTTGGATAATTTAATTATCGTTATAATTTGAAATTATAAGAAATCAAATTATTTGATCATTAAAGCGAACAAAAGATTACTAAAAAAGCGATAAAATTTACATGATTTATTTGTTTTGTATGTAATATATTTTTCAATTACAAATACTGGAAATTCTATGGAATTGAATTGGTTTGTATTTGTAGATATAAACAGTTCCCCCCTTTGGTTGTTCTGTATACGTCTGCTTTGACCCGAGTGGGCGTTCTGATGAGATTTCTATTTTTCTATTAAGGTATGCCGTAGAAAACGTATTTTCGATTTTGTATTTTACGGCAAGTTAAGAAAGCGTTCGGTCATTTTTCAAAATCCTTCAATTGGTACACGCAAAAAATAGGCCAATTCAGCCGCTTTTTGTTCCATTTCTCGCGGAGTCAAATTCTCATCAGTACGAGTTAAAGGAATGGCTCCTTGTCCTCTGATTTCCAGATAAAGAACACGACGAGTATAAATACCCTCTTTAAGTTCTATTCTAATAGACTGAATATCTTTTATAAGATATCGGAAAAAGATGCGACGATTTTTTCCAGGGAATCCCCAACGAAAAATACAGACTATTCCCTTTTTTCTATCGAATCGATCATAACCACTACCCACATTCCACGAAATTGCACACCACAAATATGAACTAATAAAGAGGCCTGCAATCCCATAGAAAGACATCACGACCCCTTGTGGAAAAAAAACAATTTGCTGGGGAGGAAATAAAGATATCAAATTCTTACCAAGATAGCTGGAAATTCCAACCAACAAGAATCCTAATGAACCGAAAAAAAGGATAAAGGCCCAGCCGAAATTACTTATTTTTCGAGATCCTGTTATAAATTCTATCCATATACGTTCTGAGCGCCAATTCATACTAGATCCGGTTGCATTTAATTTGAATTGAAAGAATACCCCAAATGAATTGTACTTTCCTTACTCTGTCTTGTTTCCGATGTAACCCTCATCAACTAGCCCTATTTCAGAGGTGTTTCACTTTTATTTATTTCTATTTTCAATTTTAGTTCAATCAAAATAATAGCATCTACCCCTATGTTGTCATTTTTCCATTTCCATTACATACATAAGAGCTCGTTCATTTATGTTCGGAAGAAATCACGTATTATAATATAACATTCCGTTAAACATATATCTGTATTATAATTCAAGTCTAAGTTTTTTTTTAATGAGATTTGGACGAGACGATCTAAACAATCTCATTGTTTTGAACATAAAGAAATAAAGAAGCCATTGCAATCGCTGGAAATACTAGGCCTACTAAAGGCACAAAAATGGCGGGAAAGTTCATAGTTGTCATAGACTGGGTACCTCAATTTACGATATTGTAATTGTACCTGTTTGTTATATTTTTGTTGTTATTATCTTATTATATTAATTAGAATTCGAATTCTATAGTTCTATAGAATGAATATAGTATTAGTATAGAATAAGTACAAGAAATGTAGAAATAAAAAATCAATTCGATTTCTACATATAATATATGAAAATCACGTTTACTTTCGCTTTTTTCTTTCTTTTGCTTTTACTAATTCAAGAAAATCGAAAAATAGAGGATTGATTATAAATCCAATTTACAAAAGAGTCGTTAGAGTCTGATCCAAGAGGTATTTTAAATAAAGACTCCCCGACGAAAGATACAAATAAAAAGTTTTTTTATTCCAAAATTAGGATTAGGATGTTGCGGACCAAAAACCCGGATGCTTATTTCCTTTAGATTCAAAAAAAAAACTTTTTGACACAAAAATTGCCCTTAATCCTCGCCTTTATTTTGATTCAAAGGAAAAAAAGCATGCAGCTGAAATAACTCACTTAGAACGTTTTTTAAAAGATCACGTGGTACGATTGGATCGAATAAACCCTTATGGAATAAAAATTCGGCTGCTTGTGACCCTTCAGGTACTGTCTTATTCAATGTTTGTTCAATTACTCTTTTACCCGCAAATGCAATGTAGGCGTTCGGTTCAGCAATAATGATATCCCCCAACATACCAAAGCTGGCAGTCACTCCGCCAGTAGTAGGAGATGTAAGGAGTGATACATAAAATAACTTTTTATTTGATTGATAATCATATAAAACAGACGAGATTTTAGCCATTTGCATTAAGCTCAAGCTTCCTTCTTGCATCCGTGCCCCCCCGGAAGCACATACTATAATAAGGGGTAGGCATTTATTGGCAGCATACTCAATCAATCGGGTGATCTTTTCCCCTACTACAGATCCCATACTGCCTCCCATAAACTGAAAATCCATAACACCAATTGCTACAGGAATGCCGTTTAGTTGACCTATACCTGTTTGAACAGCTTCAGTTAAACCTGTCTTTATTTGATAAGAATCAATACGATCTTTATAAGCTTCCTCCTCCGAATGAAATTCGATAGGATCCATAGAGACCATACCTTCATCCATAGGATTCCAAGTACCAGGATCAATCAGAAGTTCGATTCTATCTGAACTGCTCATTTTCAAATGATATCCACATTGTTCACAAATACTCATTTTTGACTTAAGGAATTTCTTGTAATTTAATGCATAACAATTTTCGCATTGAACCCACAAATGCTTATATTTTTGAGTACCCTCAAGATTATTATTAGTAGAATTTTCTATTTTAGTTAAATTACTGTCGTTCGGGATAATTCTTTTACTGAAACTTTCACTAGTATTTCCACTTTCATTAAAAATGTAACTCAAAATGTAACTATCACTGTAATTGTCACTAGCACTTAGGATAGAACTATCACTACAGATTTGAGAATGAAGATAATTGTCAATGCAATTATTAATGTGATTATTCCAACTATCTTCAGTAGAATCCATGGAATGATCATTATAACTATCGCCACTCTTAGAACTAGAGTTCAGATAAATAAAATTCCAATAATTCGCAAAGAAACTTTGCAGTTCACTCGTAAAAGATGGATCGTTGTCAATTTCAAAAATTTGATTTTCAATATTGAAGGATAAGGAATAACTGTCCCCTTTACTGTCTATAAGTAAAAAAAGATTATCCGAGATGAAATTCGGAATGTCCATAACACCAACTAAATGATCAAAATTACTGTAACTAGAGCTGTCACTTTTTCTCCAACTATGAATGCTTTTTTCTGGATCATTTAGACTCGGATCTTCCGTTGTACTGGTATTTTCAGTAGGACCAAGACTGTCCATTGATTTACTTAAGCCACGCCCGTATCTGCGTTCTAACTCTTTTTTAGACAAGATCGAATTGAACCAATCCTTTTTCATAGAGTTTTCTTGCCCCCTATTCGCATGAAAAAAAATCGATGAATAGTCATTATTTGATGAAAAAAAATTTGAACATTTCCTGTCAGAATAAGCATCTAGATACAACCGCTCAGATTATTAACTCAATATTAGTTAAGTATTATATTGAAAGAAAGAATTCTTTTTTGTAAAAATCTGCAGTATAACTTCATTGTATATAGATATCATAGATCTTTTTCAATTTGAACAAATTTTGAATTGTAATTAAAACAGGAAGAGTCTTCCATGCCGGGGGAAATTGACATCAAAAGAAAAAAAGAAATAATATATCTTCTTTGAAATGAATAATTTTTTTCTTAGAAGAGAGAATTCACGCGTAAGAGAATGTTTAAGAACTTTGATTTCAGAATTGGAATCGGGTTGGTATATTTTATTTATTTATTCGAGCAGAGTAGTTTCGGTTGATTGTAGAAGGGAAAAAAGACTACTTGTTTTATGCTTTGATAGGAAAGGTATATGTATGAAATTGAAAAGTTTCTTTACCAATGTTTCCAATGAAATTTACCAAAGATCTTTTTCAAATTCAAACCCCGGCTTGTCCATAAATCAAATTCTACTAAACAAGTCTAAGTAGGGTGTTCCTAGATCCACCCTTTTCATTCAATTGCAGTTGATTGGTTCTAACCAACAATCAAATATTAATATATATTTAGTAGGGCTATACGGACTCGAACCGTAGACCTTCTCGGTAAAACCGATCAAACTTTGTATTCTCAAAATGATTTGAACTGTTTCAAAAACCCAACATGCATTTTTTTGCATTGGGCTTTTTCATTAACTGATATAAATATCAGCTAGTCTACCATATTTTTCTTGATAGAAAGAAAATGGTTCCGTGTGCTCGGATTCATTATTCATTTGAACTTTGATTCAAAAGCACTACCAAAGTGTTTCAAAGAAGAGTTATCTTGACGTAGGTCTGCCTTTGGCCTAGATGCATTTGAAAATTAAATGGAGTCTCTATCGTTCTGCTTAAAGAATCCAATATGAAACTTCATACACCTTAAAGTTCATAGGACGAAAAGAGATTTTTTGAGGCCCTTATCCTCATTATGCCTAGCATTGAATAAGTTGGGTATTTACCCTATCAATATGTCAAATCAATAATGGGTTCTATTTGGTAACTAAATAGACACTTGAATTGGACCGAACTAGAATTAATTGTCAGGCTATTGTTCTCTTGTTTTGTTTCCTCAAAGCCTAGAGTAAGACATCGATTTTTCAAAAAGAGTAATTCTTTTCTTTTGATTGCATGATGGACTTCTCTGAAAAACATTGGCGCGCGTGTAAACGAGGTGCTCTACCTAACTGAGCTATAGCCCTTGTGCTTATGCTCCGTATTTTAGTATGTAGATAATTTCTTGTCAAGAGAAATATTCTACGATATATCATCATAGCTCTTTAATCCGTTTGATTTATATTGCTTATAAGCAGTATTCGATTTATAATCAATCTATGGAATGGTTCTATTTAGTCCTGATATAAGGCCTACTTAACTCAGCGGTTAGAGTGTTGCTTTCATACGGCGGGAGTCATTGGTTCAAATCCAATAGTAGGTAAAACTTATTAGATACCAAAGTCAAAGTCGAGGGTATTTAATAAATTTTTCTACTCACCTTTTGGATTATTAAGACTATTAAATAGATTCTCTTTTTCTTTTTATTTTGTTGATTCAATCAACAAAATAAAAAGAAAAAGATAGCTTCTATATATAGAATCTATATATAGAATCTATCTATAGTATATATAGAAAGGGTGGCCAAACAGAATTTCTTCTGATTATGATTATTTGGACACACGCACCAACTGGTTATGAAGAAATCGGATTGCTAGCCTCTACTCGTGTCCTAGCCCGTCTCAGAGCTAAATTTGCTTCAATTACTTGTCTCTTTCCTTCCGCTTTCCTCAAGTTAGCTTCTGCTATTTCAAGAGTTTGCTGAGCTTCTTGTGAATCAATGTCACTACCCCTCTCAGCATCATTTACTAAAATAGTAATCTCATTATTGCCTATTCTAGCAAAACCACCCATCAAAGCCATTGTTAACCATTGGTCGTTAAGACGTATTCTTAAAATTCCTATATCTACCGCTGTGGCAGTAGGGGCATGGTTTGGTAATACGCCAATTTGGCCACTATTAGTAGATAAAATGATTTCTTTTACTTCGGAATTCCAAACACTTCGATTAGGAGTCAGTACACAAAGGTTTAAATTCATTTCTTTAATTTGCTCTCCGTTTCTAAGTTGATAGCTTTCGCGGTAGCTTCGTCGATGTTACCTACCAAATAAAAAGCCTGCTCAGGAAGACCATCTAATTCCCCGGAAAGGATCAATTGAAACCCTCTAATTGTTTCTGTTAGACCAACATATTTTCCTGGAGAGCCCGTAAATACTTCTGCTACGAAAAAAGGTTGTGATAAGAAACGCTCAATTTTGCGTGCTCTTGCTACAGTTAAACGATCTTCTTCGGATAATTCGTCCAATCCAAGGATAGCTATAATGTCCTGAAGTTCTTTGTAACGCTGTAAGGTTTCCTTCACTTTTTGCGCAATTTCATAATGTTCCTCGCCAACGATTCTAGGTTGGAGCATAGTTGACGTTGAATCTAGCGGATCCACCGCTGGATAGATCCCTTTAGCGGCCAATCCCCTCGAGAGTACGGTAGTAGCATCTAAATGTGCAAATGTCGTGGCAGGAGCGGGGTCGGTCAAATCATCCGCAGGTACATAAACTGCTTGAATCGAAGTTATGGACCCTTCTTTTGTAGAAGTAATTCTTTCCTGTAACGAGCCCATTTCGGTACTAAGGGTAGGTTGATAGCCTACAGCGGAAGGCATTCTACCTAATAAGGCAGATACTTCAGATCCTGCTTGGACAAAACGGAAGATATTGTCGATAAATAGAAGTACGTCTTGTTCATTAACATCTCGAAAATATTCCGCCATAGTTAGGGCAGTCAACCCAACTCTCATACGCGCCCCTGGCGGTTCATTCATTTGCCCGTAGACTAAAGCCACCTTTGACTCTGCAATATTTTGTTCATTGATAACGCCGGATTCTTTCATTTCCATGTAAAGATCATTTCCTTCACGAGTACGTTCACCTACTCCGCCAAATACGGATACACCCCCATGCGCTTTTGCAATATTGTTAATCAATTCCATAATAAGGACTGTTTTTCCCACTCCCGCTCCCCCAAATAGTCCGATTTTTCCTCCACGGCGATAAGGGGCTAAAAGATCTACCACTTTAATTCCTGTTTCAAAAATAGATAATTTTGTATCTAACTGTGTAAAGGCAGGCGCAGATCTATGAATAGGAGATGTTGTGCGAGTATCTACTGGACCCAAATTATCAACAGGCTCTCCAAGCACGTTAAAAATTCGACCGAGAGTCGCTCCGCCGACTGGAACGCTTAAAGGAGCTCCTGTGTCAATAACTTCCATTCCTCTCGTTAGACCATCTGTAGCACTCATAGCTACAGCCCTAACTCGGTTATTTCCTAATAATTGTTGTACCTCACAAGTAACATTAATTGGTTGACCAGTCGTATCGCGACCTTTAACTACTAGAGCATTGTAAATATTGGGCATCTTGCCTGGAGGAAAAGCTACGTCCAGTACCGGCCCAATAATTTGAGCGATACGCCCCAGGTTTTTTTTTTCAAGTGTGGAAACCCCAGGACTAGAAGTAGTAGGATTGATTCTCATAATAGAAAGTATGTCGGAATTTTTTGCGAAAATTATCGAATCCAAAAAAAAGTGTCCGATAACAAGCTGATCGATTAATTAAAAAAGAAATTGGAGTTAGCAATCCATTTTGCCGATACCAACAAAAGGACTGCAATTCAATTGCTTACTTTTTTTATTGTATTCAATTCACTAACAATCCTAAGAAGGTCTTTTATTTGCCTATCATTATAGACAATCCTTTCTATATTATCTATGGAAATCGAACCCGAACTCTAAAACTATATATATTTTTTTATCATTCCTTATTTCTATCACACTGGGACTTAGTTTGGATTTAGTAGATAGATTTTTATATAGCCTATTCTTTTCCCCTTTCATGAGGGAATTCCGTCTATTTTCACATCTAGGATATACATATACACCATATACCGCTGTCAAGAGTCAATTTCGAATTTTTTAGTTGTTTCAATTCAAAAGGGGATCCGAAATTAGAAACTTGAAAAACAACGGTTACGATTGGGTTGCGCCATATATATGAAAGAGTATACAATAATGATGTATTTGACGAATCAAATACATGGTCTATTAGCGAACCGTTTTGATTAGTTGATAATATTATATTTATTAATTGAGAATTTTATGAAAGATTCCTATAAAAGGTTTCATTAGGGGCTAATTTATGTCGAGTAGACCTTGTTGTTTTGTTGTAAAAATTTAAAATTGAAGTTGTAGGGAGGGACTTATGTCACCACAAACAGAGACTAAAGCAAGTGTTGGATTTAAAGCTGGTGTTAAAGATTACAAATTGACTTATTATACTCCTGAGTATGAAACCCTAGATACTGATATCTTGGCAGCATTCCGAGTAA